CCGAATTCAGTGGTTTCAATAAATTCCCTACGGTAGTTCGTCTTGGCCCAGATCTAGAACTATCCTCAACGGTTTGTGTAGCCATAAATCCTATTTATTTAATCATTGGTTGAGATCTGTTGACTTTGTATACCATTTCGTTGTAGTTGTAAATAAACGATCTTATTATAGATCCATTGTATTGTGATCTTGAAATTGTCTAAAAATGGAAATAGCAACCCTAATCGCCATCTTTATATCTGGTTTACTTGTAAGCTTTACTGGGTACGCCTTATATACCGCTTTTGGGCAACCCTCTCAACAACTAAGAGATCCATTCGAAGAACACGGGGACTAGTTGAAGTAATGAGTCTCCCTATATGGGAGACTCATTACTTCAATTGAAATAATGAAAAATTATTTTACTTTTTTAGTTGGAACCTTAGGTGGTTCTCGAAAAAAGATAGCGAAAAAAATTATCCCTAAAGTAGAGACTAAAAGGAATGTATAAACCAATGCTTCCATAGATTCGATCGTGGTTTACAATTATAGCTTCCACACCTATTCATTTGGCATCATTTACCATATAGTATAAAATATAAAGATAAAGAAAAGGAAAAGAAAAGATAGTGATTCAAGTCAAGATTTCTTAAGTACTCTAACCCTATGTCAAATAAAAAAAAGAGGCGAAAGATACCAGAGCAATCTTATATCAGACTACTTGTCTCCTTGTAGTTGGATCTCCTATTTTTTGGAATGCTCCAAATTCCACTTGAGCATCCAAATCTGGATCAATACCAGCAAAAACATCTCTGAACAAGGTTCTAGCGCCATGCCAAATGTGTCCGAAAAAGAAGAGCAAAGCAAACGTAGCATGACCAAAAGTGAACCAACCCCTTGGACTGCTACGAAAAACGCCATCAGATTTCAAAGTAGCCCGATCTAATTCAAAAATTTCACCTAATTGGGCACGTCTAGCATATTTTTTAACAGTCACAGGATCACTATAACTGACTCCATTGAGTTCGCCACCATAGAACTCAACAGTTACACCTACTTGTTCAACACTATACTTTGATTCTGCTCTCCTAAAAGGAACATCGGCTCTCACAATTCCGTCTCCATCCACCAAAACCACCGGAAATGTTTCAAAAAAAGTAGGCATACGACGTACAAAAAGCTCGCGCCCTTCTTTATCTCTAAAGACAGGGTGCCCTAACCATCCAACAGCTATTCCATCCCCGTTATCCATTGACCCTGCTCTGAATAATCCCCCTTTTGCCGGATTATTACCAATGTAATCATAAAAAGCTAATTTTTCGGGAATTTTAGACCAAGCTTCCGATAAACTTAGATTTTCGTCTAGTCCGGCACTAACTCTTCGGTATATTTCTTGCTGAAAGTATCCTTGATCCCACTGATAACGAGTGGGACCAAATAATTCGATTGGAGTTGTTGCTGAACCATACCACATAGTTCCAGCAACAACGAAAGCTGCAAAAAAAACAGCGGCGATACTACTGGAAAGTACAGTTTCAATATTGCCCATACGCAATCCTTTGTATAGACGTTGAGGCGGACGGACACTAAGATGGAATAAGCCCGCTAATATGCCCAATGTACCCGCTGCAATATGATGAGAGGCAATTCCTCCGGGAACAAAAGGATCAAAGCCTTCCGCGCCCCATGCAGGACTTACAGGTTGTACTTTTCCGGTTAGTCCATAAGGATCGGACACCCATATTCCAGGACCATACAAACCTGTTACATGAAATGCGCCAAAACCAAAGCAAGCCAACCCTGAGAGAAATAAATGAATTCCAAAGATCTTAGGCAAATCCAAAGAAGGTTTGCCCGTACGTTCATCGCAGAATATTTCTAGGTCCCAATACACCCAATGCCAGATAGCTGCCAAGAAGCACAAACCAGAAAACACAATATGTGCCCCTGCCACACCTTCATAACTCCAAATACCAGGATTCGTTATAGTTCCCCCTGAAATACTCCAACCACCCCACGAATTGGTTATTCCTAAACGAGTCATGAAGGGTATAACGAACATACCTTGTCTCCACATTGGATCGAGAGCGGGGTCAGAGGGATCAAAAACCGCTAATTCGTATAAAGCCATCGAACCGGCCCAACCAGCAACTAGGGCTGTATGCATTATATGGACCGAAAGTAATCGACCAGGATCATTCAATACGACAGTATGAACACGATACCAAGGCAAACCCATGGAAATACCCCTTTATCAAAAAAAAACTAGACACTATGTCACTTTATTTTATCGCATTGGAATTGGAAAAGACTATACTATGTACCTAACTTTTCAGTAGATTCTGTATGAGAAAAGGTTAATATTTATTTCGTTCCATTGAAAATAAGGGAAAAATTCTGTTCGTAAGAACAAAGAGAAGCGGATCTATTCTATACCCGATAAGTACCAATACGCAATGGGAGGATTACTCCTACTTTCGGGAAACAAATACATAGATACTTGTTTATCATTCCAACGATTGATACGTTAATTAAATTTTCTCTTTATTCATTCTGTCTTACTCTATAAACCTTTCAATCTATGTATAAAAATCTATGTATAAAATACAATAAAGAGAAAAAGAGATAAAGATGATAAAGCCATTGTTACGTTTCCATATTAACGCGAAGTATAGTACTCAATTTTGTCTTTAAATTAATGCCCGTTGGTGTTCCAAAAGTACCTTTTCGGAATCCCGGAGAGGAAGATGCAACTTGGGTTGAGTTATAGTGCGACTTGTCAGACATATTGAGTCATATGGAATTTACCCGTTTTCTCCCCCGATCGAGATATCCTCTGTTTCGCCCAAGAAATATTGTATTGAGGGAAGCATCAATCATTCGGAGCGTGAAGTGTAATTAGATCAATTTATTTATATTTGCATTTTGGGATCCATATTATCAATTAGGAGGATTTATGGTTCACTTGGAAAAATAAAAATAAAGTATTCAGGCTCCGTTCAGAAAATACCAAATTGGTAATATATGTATGATTATTACTTGTATTATAAAGGATTCTTATCCTTACTATATTACTATAAGTAAGATGAGTTACTATAAGAGTGATTTCAAACGTCCAACCAATAACCAACAGAATAGCATGATGAATACATCAAATAGTTGAGTTGGGAAAAGACATGAAACGAATTGAAAAAAAAAAGAAGTGGTACTGAGATTATTTGCCCTATATGTGCAAATAAAATTCGGACAGATCTTTTCCCGGAGTAGAACATGAACCTAAAAGAAATGCAAGGGCCCATTCAGGAACAAGAAAATTGCATCGTGATTTGAATATCGATGAAATAATACATCAATGAAAGAGATTAGTTCAATTTCAATAAGTTCAATAAATTCTTTTTTTTTATAGGTAAGGAAGCGAGAACACATCTCATGTTTTTTGAAAAATGGAAGAAAAACGTTTTTTTTTAGAAAAACCTATTAAGTTAAAGAAAAAAGAAATAGAACAAGAATCGACACATTGATTCTTTTTTCTCCATTTCATTTTGATTTTGAACCGTATGCATCCAAAGGTGCGTGTACGGCTCCTAAAGGACTAAAGGATAGGATTTTGTCCTAATCAACCGACTTTATCGAGAAAGATTACTTTTTTTAGGACAAGAGGTCAAGGAGGAGATCTCGAATACTATTGTTGGTCTCATGGTATATCTCAGTATAGAAGATCAGACTAGGGATCTTTATTTATTTATAAACTCTCCCGGCGGATGGGTAATATCAGGAATAGCTATTTTTGATACTATGCAATTTGTGACGCCCGACGTGCATACAATATGCATGGGAATAGCCGCTTCAATGGCATCTTTCATCCTGGTCGGAGGAGAAATTACCAAACGTCTAGCATTCCCTCACGCTTGGCGCCAATGAGTTTTGATTTGAAAAAAAAAGAAACACTATGCCTTCGCCATATTGAATATGAATAATAAGTAATAATAGCATGGCACTTCGAGTTCGATCTAAACAAACCATTATTTTATTTTATTGTTTTTTCATAACAAGAGATTTTGTATCGAGATAGTAGTATGAAACAAAGGGTATTTCCGATTTGTTGATTTTATGTGTCGGGAGTACATTTCAGCGTCACAAACTTTTTTTCTTCCACACCAGAAGTCTCTTTTTGATATTCATCTTATGAAAATGAAAGAGTACGAAAAAAAAAGATAAATTTTCCTTATTTGATCGTATCAGAAGGGAACTTTGGGATTGCTAAATCATAGATAAGATATCTATATAAAGCAACAGAACCATCATAGTATTTTTTACTCCTACGAAAGGAAGGGTGGTAAATGGATAATTCAACGATCTGAATCAGATAAATTATATTTCTTCGATAGAATAGAAGAGAAGAATAAAGTAAATTCCATTGCGGAGCCGTATGCAACATAGAAATGCCCGTACGGTTGTTCAATTCCATTTTCTTCTTTTTATTTTTTTTTATCCTTTAATTTAGCCCGATCATGCGAAATAGAAGAACCTGTTATATCAATAACATTAGGTTAGGATTATGATTCATCAACCTGCTAGTTCTTTTTATGACGGAAGATCAGGGGACTTTTTCAGGGAAACGAGACAGATAGTGAAACTTCGCGAAACCCTCACAAAGGTTTATGTACAAAGAACAGGTATGCCTCTTTGGGTTGTAGCCCAAGACATGGAAAGAGATATTTTTATGTCAGCAACAGAAGCCCAAGCTCACGGCATTGTTGATCTTGTAGGGGCGGATCCTGAGGATTTCGAGGATTTTTTATTGTAAATCTATTTCAAACCGTAATTGAATTTTTTGTGATTTTATATTGAATATAAAAAATTGATAATCATTAATTATCAGATTAATTCTCAGGTTAAGATCGATCTAAACCAACCCATTCCATTCTAATTTCTAATTATATATACAACGTATATATATATATATACGACATGCCAACTATTAAACAACTTATTAGAAATGCAAGACAGCCAATAAGAAATGTTACGAAATCTCCCGCTCTTAGAGAATGTCCTCAGCGTCGAGGAACATGTACTAGGGTGTATGTGCGACTCGTTCAGATCATGAGTTCGAACAAATACAAATGAGAAAATTTTTCCAGTATTACTGAACGGCACCAATGAATAGAGTAAATGGAAAAGATTTTTCATATATCTATATTGTGTATTGTGTATGGAATTTATGGTTTCCATTGGTGTAAATCCAATCACCTAAATTTGAGATGAAAAGCAATTCCCCATAGGTAGTAAATAGTTATCCATTAAGCGGAGGAAATGGTATCATAAGAAGCAAAAAGATTATGCTCCCATTGTTAAAAGAACGGACTAAGAGGGTCAGCTACCTAGCCAACTTTCCTAATTAAATGCCGTTACTGTATAGATAACTCTTATTGTGAAAAGAGCTATTACTCTATAATTGATAATTGATGGGTAGAGCCAAAGAGTGTGAACTATACAAGTTCACAATACCATTTGATTAAATGAAAGAAGAAGCTCCGGTGTATAGAGAGGACCTCGCCGTTTAAGAAATAACCATAGAAACGAAGGAACCCACTTTTTTTTAGTATCATTAGAATTTATTATTTTCAGGTGAAATGCCTGAAAGGAATAAAAAATGGTGGTAAGGAAGGTTATAGTAGCAAAAGCCATTCGAATTCATATTTTATATATCGGAATAATCCGTTTTGTTATTCATCGACCAAGGGGGATAAAAGGATGGCTGAAAGAATAGAAATCAATTAGTTATTCATTAAGGTTTAATTTGATTCAATGACAAGAGTTAGACGGAGATATATAGCTCGTAGACGTCGAACAAAAATTCGTTTTTTTGCGTCAACCTTTAGAGGGGCTCATTCGAGACTTATTCGAACGATTACTCAACAAAAAATTAGAGCTTTGGCTTCCTCTCATCGAGATAGAGGCAGGCAAAAGAGGGATTTTCGTCGTTTGTGGATCACTCGGATAAATGCAATAACTCGCGAAAAGTTGGTATTGTATAGTTATAGTATATTAATACATAATCTGTACAAGAAGCAATTGCTTCTTAATCGTAAAATACCTGCACAAATAGCTATATCAAATAAGAATTGTCTTTACATGATTTCCAACAAGATCATCAAATCAAATTCAAATAAAGTAGATTATAAAGTCATGTACAGTAAAGGAATGATTGAAACGAAACAGAATTCCCCGGAGTGACTTCTCCGGGAAGATAGAATAAAAATCACTTAATAAAAAAAAATGGGAATTTTTTTTTCTTTTAACACTGGAACCCACTCTTCTAGATTCTAGGCCTTTTCGAACAAAAAACACATCTGAGCTTGAGTTACAATTGGAGTTTGGAGTCAATCGAGGAGTATGTCTATTTTTTTTTTCTAGGACGAGTAATTCGAGTTCGGGGGATCGACTCCGATTTTTTATTCTTAAATAGTCTCTCATTATTAAGAAAGGGTAACAAAGATAAAATACGGGCTTGCTTTATAGCAATAGTAATTAATCGTTGTTGTTTCAAAGTCAATCTATTCACCCGTCTAGATAATATTTTCCCTTGTTCACTAATAAATCGACTAATTAAACTCATGTTTCTATAATCGATTCGATCCCCCGATCTAATTGGGGGCAAACGCCTACGAAAAGATCGTTTGGATTTGCGAAAAGATTGCTTGGATTTACGAAAAGATTGTTTGGATTTATCCATGGTTTATTCCTTATCTCTAAAATTCTATTTCTTTATTTTATTTACTTCAGATCCTACCAAAATAGGCTTTGATTTGTATGCATAATGTATACACATTATTCATATTCTATATTAAAAATTAAAATTAAATATATGTTAAGCTCTTTTTCTTCTTTGACTTGAAAAGAACACATATGTGTTCCGTTCAATCTATTTCTTGATTTCCCCATGAATCGTATGCTTGTGACAATAGCGACAAAATTTTCTCAATTCTAATCGACCAGGCGTATTGTGTCGATTCTTTTGAGTAATATATCTAGAAATACCCGGCGATTCCTTATTGACATCATTTCGGGCACAACTGGTACATTCTAAAATAACTATAACTCTTACATCCTTACCCTTAGCCATAAACCCCCTTTGAATTTTGTATCGGCTTAACTCTTACATTTTCGATCCGAGCTGAAGAAGAAGAAAACAAAAGTAAATTAAATAGAAGTTACTAACTAGAAATGGAATTTTCTAAAAATTTCGTTGCAATTATCATTAAATTCTTATTTATTCAAATTTAAAAATTAATATTAATGTAATTAAGTAAAAATTTTCATTTTATATTTTATAGAGTAATAAAATAATAATTTTATGAAGTAATAATTAAGTAATACAATTTCTTTCTAACTATCAATTGTTCCTATCCTAAATCCACTAAATTATTATTCTTATTTAATTTAAGTATCTTCTTTCTATGCTATTTTAAGTATCTTCTTTCTATGCTATGATTTCGCGGAACCCTCCCTAGACTGGATCCACATTTAAATTTTAGGTCTCCCAAATTCGATCTTCGATCTATCACATTTTTGTTGAGGTTCCATACACTTTTTTTCTTTTCTCCCTATCCTAAAGCTAAGGAACTGAAATGAAAGAACTGAAAAAGGAGGGAGGAAATTCGAAATTTGAGTCATGTAGAATTGTATCTCTAATTTTATTCATTTCTTCACATAATCAATAACTAGAATCAAAAAAATGGGAATGACAAGGCATCCGGGAATAAACGATTAATCTCTATCAATAGGCCTGCTAAAGACCCAAACCATAGAGTACTTAGCACAGGTGCTACGGAGAGATATGTTTTTATATCTCGCATTGAAAATCCTCCTTTCCTATGGATTGTAATACATATGTGTATATGGTCAGATGTTGTAGTTCAAGATCATTTGTATTTATTTTACACAGAATTCCGAATTAAATGCTAAAATAGATATGTACAATTAATCAATAAATGAGATTTTCATCTAATCCCCTGTTCCTGAACATTACTGATAAAACTTTTTTATACGTTAGGTTTCAGATGTATATAATTCTTATATTTATGATATGTATAAGATTTTCTTATATGAAACCAAAAGGAAGAGAAGAAATGATAAGAAAATTGTATATAGATGGAGGAAAAAATGAAGATATGGAAAACAAGACAGGTATTTTGTAGAATGAGATTGCCCAACAATTTGAAAAAAAAAGGGATGTAGCGCAGCTTGGTAGCGCGTTTGTTTTGGGTACAAAATGTCACGGGTTCAAATCCTGTCATCCCTACCTATTACTTCTTCTATGGACAGTAACGAGGATTAATTGAGAACGATTCAAATTGTACATAATTTTCCGTTTTTTATACTATATGTATGCAAGATGCATTGGGGTAGATTTCTTTACAGTACAGTTGTATCCCCTGCCATAAGCATAAGAAAGCGCTCTTAGTTCAGTTCGGTAGAACGCGGGTCTCCAAAACCCGATGTCGTGGGTTCAAATCCTAAAGAGCGTGAGTCAGTTTATTTGATGTCGAATCACAATAAAATATTTGAACAAAAAAAAAACAAAAAAGTTTAATTGCAACTTGCATTGGACCTCCTGCGGGAAGGAGGTCAATAAAAAAGAAATAAATATTACTCAATCAAAGATCTAACTGATCACCGCGTCTGTATTGTAAATATGCGGTTACGAATAATCCTGCTAAAGTAATAGGAATTAGACCTAAGACGATTCCAAATAGAAAAACTTCAATCATTTCGGTTTGTTTAAGGGGATAAAAAAATAGGTAAGATACATTTAAAAATATTAATCTGAATTATCCATGAATCTCAATGACCAAGAATTGACAATTGATGTGTAAAAGAACCATAGAATACCAAGAATCTCAGAGAAATATTCGTTTTTATCAATTTTTTCATTCAATTTATTTCAAATAAGTCGTATCTTGTTTAAACCAATGAATAGAGCTGGGGTTATAGTTAAAGCAGCCAGTAGAAAACCGAAATAACTAGTTATAGTAAGCATGAAAGAGCTAAATTAGATATGTTCCTTTGCTACATATGCTGATAAAGCACTTACCTAAATTAAAATTTTTAGAAAATATGACGGTAATAAAAAATCAATTGACAGAATTAGTTTAGTTCCAATTGAAAATTAAATTTTGATCATTTCCCTTCTTTTTCAAGAGGATATAATCCGTTTTGGAACGAATGCCTGATACTAATTACCTTTTTATTTTTTTCATTGGACTCAGTCCAGTAATAGGTTGCTTAATTGCCCATAACATAATATTTCGAAGGAAAAGAAGAAAAAGGTGCCCCACAATCTATCGAAAAATAGAATTTTTACTTTCTTTTTCTATTTTAATTCTTTTTTCTTCAGGTCCAACCCGATTCAAAGACGAACAACTTTCATTATCCTTTTAGATTCTATATTCCGTCTTTCCATATCGGGGAGTTCTATACTTCTAATTCGGTCAAGAAAGACCTTTATTTTGGATCTAACAGTTGCATTATGAATATAGATTGTTATCGCCGGGTTTTCTTTCTTTCATTTCTTTCTTTCATTAAGTATTATATACTATTTTATATTACATTACATAATATATTCTATATTACATAGAATTATTACATTATATATATATTATTACATACAATTACATTATATATTATTACATTATATATGTATATTATTATTACGACTATATACGACTATACGACTACGACCAACCAATTACTTGAAATGAAAAGATTCAAACAAAAAATTTTATAATCAACAAAAAGAATTGTTAATGGATTTAAGATCCATTATATTATACGTATAAATTAAATTAATTTAATTGTGTAAAGTGTAAAGAGTAAATATAATTTAATAATATCTTTCGTGAATTATTAGAAACAAGAAACCATTGATTCACACTTTTTCAAGATGTTTGTTTATTTTCTATTATGAATCCAATAATGGAAATCTTATAAGGAATTTGAGTAACTTTCTATTCATCTA